AAAGTTATTTGGCGTTTTTATACGATATCCACGATTCCTCTCGATTTGTAATTCAATACACAAATTAATGGGTTCTGTTAGATTAGCTATATGCTGTGTATTATCAACGATTTCCACAGAGGGTGGTAAAATAATGTCTTGAGCAGTTACATATCCAGGACCCTTGACACAAATAGACGCGTTACGAGTTCCATACAGATTACTTCTCAATACAATTTCTTTCAAATTCATTAAAATTTCATGTACAGATTCTTGAATACCTACGATGGTAGAATATTCATGTGGTATTTTCTCAGATTTTGCACGTGTAATACATGTTCCTTCTATTTCTCCGAGTAAGGCTCTTCGCATCGCGATGCCGATTGTATCGGCTTGGCCTTTCATAAGTGGGGCCAGAATAAAGCGTCCATAATAAAGACGCTTACTGTCTGCTCTTGATTCAACACACTTCCACTGTAGTGTCCGAGTAGATACTGTTACTTTCTCTCGAACCATAGTAATATTATTTGATCAAATCATTGAATTATTTATTTCTCTTGAAATCTCTTCAATGTTTACACACGTCTTTTTTTGGGGGGCCTACAGCCATTATGTGGCATAGGGGTTACATCCCGTATGAAACTTAATAGTATGCCACTTCTACGAATAGCTCTTAATGCCGCATCTCTCCCGAGACCCGGGCCCTTTATCATGACTTCTGCTCGTTGCATACCTTGATCCACCACTGTCCGAATAGCATTTCCCGCTGCGGTTTGGGCGGCAAATGGTGTCCCTCTTCTTGTACCCTTGAATCCACAAGTACCGGCGGAGGACCAAGAAATTACTCGACCTCGTACATCTGTAACAGTCACAATGGTATTGTTGAAACTTGCTTGAACATGAATAACTCCCTTTGGTATTCTACGCACATTCTTACGTGAACCAATACGTCTATTTCTACGTGAACCAATTTTTGGTATAGGTTTTGCCATATTTTATCATCTCATAAATATAAGTCAGAGATATATGGATATATCCATTTCATGTCAAAACAGATCCTGGTTTTTTACTGATTTTTTTGTACATCTGTACATCAGGTCCTTTAGATTTCGGGAGTCCTTTTTGTTTTAGAAAGATTATCCTTGTCTTTGTTTATGTCTCGGGTTGGAACAAATTACTATAATTCGTCCCCGCCTACGGATCAATCGACATTTTTCACAAATTTTACGAACAGAGGCCCTTATTTTCATATTTGTCACTCCTTTTCTTAATTCTGAATCTACTTAATTGGAAGAAAATAAGTTTCTTAAAATCTTTAACTTCGAATTGTATCCCCACGAAAGAATGTTGAAATTGAAAAAACCACCTAATTATGTGAGTCTTTACTTTAGAGTATACAAAAGAGTATACAAATTATATGTCCTTTAGTTGAATCATAAGAACTTACCACAATTTTGATTCTATTTACTGGTAGTATACGTATAAAATTACGTTGAACCCTTCCCGAAGCAAAACCCAGAATAAGATTTTCATTATCTAAACGAACTCGAAACATACATACCATTGGGACGTAGTTCAGTAATTAAAACCTCGCGAATCTTTTTTTTTCTTTCATTCCAGGGAAAACGGCCTTGAAGTATCAACGAATCTAAGAGGCATAGTATTAGAAACCTACCTTTTTACCTTTTTTTTTCACAAAACAAATAGGCAAGTTCCGCATATAATTCGGCTATCAGAAAGATTACCATATATAACACAAAATTTCTCCGCCGATTCCTTCTATTCGAGCCTCTCGGTCTGTCATTATACCTCGAGAAGTAGAAAGAATTACAATCCCCATTCCGCCTAAAATTCTCGGAATTCGTTGATAGTTAGAATAGATTCGTAGGCCAGGCCGGCTGATCCGTTTTAAATTTAAAACAGTTCTATACGCTCCTTTCCTATTTCTCCTATGTCGTAGGGTTAAAACTAAAAAATATTTATTGCTTTCTTGATGTTTTCTCACGTTTTCAATAAAACCTTCTCGTAAAAGGATTTTAACAATATTTTCAGTGATGTAAGTAGATGGTATTCGAACTGTTCTTTTTTCATTCATGTCAGCATTTCGTATAGAGGTTATTATGTCAGCAATAGTGTCTTTACTCATGATAAACTAAGATTATTGTTGCCCCCGAATTTTGATATAATCAACATGCTCTTTTTCTTTTTTTTTTGAATTCATAAATATTTATGAATTATTAAAGGTATATACGTGATATATAAACAATCTACTAATTAAATTAATCTATTTCATTCAAATACTATAAACTACATCACGGTCTTCCCTTATAATACTTCAGGTGCTAATGAAACGATTTTAGTGAAATTTAACTGTCTTAATTCCCGGGGGATCGCGCCAAAAATCCGGGTTCCTTTTGGATTTCCTTCTTGATCAATAACAACTGCAGCATTGTCATCATATCGTATTATCATACCGTTGTCGCGTTTGAGTTCTTTACAAGTACGTACAATTACAGCTCGGACCACTTCCGATCTTTCTAGAGGTGTATTTGGTACTGCTTCTTTGATTACAGCAACAATAACGTCACCAATATGAGCATATCGTCGATTACTAGCTCCTATGATTCGAATACACATCAATTTTCGGGCCCCGCTGTTATCCGCTACATTCAAATGGGTTTGAGGTTGAATCATATCGTTTTTTTTTGTCTTTTTCAATGTAAAGGGTGAAATAAAAAAAAGAAATATTGTTTGTTCAAAACAAAACAAGAAACCTGCAATTGTTTTTTTATACAAAAAACGATTTCCTTTGGTTCTTCCTATCCTATACCGAAAGAATGAATTGGGTTCGTATAGGCATTTTGGATGCCGCTATTGAAATAGCCCTTCTGGCTATATTTTCTGCTACTCCGCTCATTTCATAAAGTATTCTGCCGGGTTTAACAACAGCTACCCAATATTCGGGAGATCCTTTCCCCGAACCCATACGTGTTTCTGTAGGTCTTACTGTAACGGGTTTGTCTGGAAATATACGTACCCATATTTTTCCACCGCGGCGTGCATTTCGTGTCATTGCTCGCCGACCCGCTTCTATTTGTCTAGATGTGATCCAAGCGGGTTCAAGCGCTTGAAGAGCATATCTACCAAAGCAAATACGATTACCTCGATAAGATATTCCTTTCATTCTTCCTCTATGTTGTTTACGGAATCTGGTTCTTTTGGGGTTATAGTTGATGGTTGTTTATCAATTCCACCCATCTCTACTACAGAACCGGACATGAGAGTTTCTTCTCATCCAGCTCCTCGCGAATTAAACGATTAAAAAATAATATACGTGGTGAATAATATATTGAATCGGGGGATTCTTTGAAATATCATTTAATATAATTTTTTTTTTATCTTTTGATATATAATTAAACACGTATTCTATTTTTAGATAATGTCGTTTAGGTATTAGGTATAACGTTATAAAGAATCTTTATTTTGTTTTGCTTTTTATTATCCTATCAAATTGACTCAAATTTCTAAAAAAAAAAATTCGCGGGCGAATATTTACTCTTTCAACATTCAGTTGTAAGATTAGTCTATGACATGACCTTTCAAAAAAAAAATGAATTGGTTTCTGGTTCGTTCCGCCATCCTACCCAATGAACCATTAGGATTCGTTTTCAATAGAATCTTATGCATTCACAGGTTCTGTCGTTCCCACCACCTCTCGAGTAATGGTTAGGTCTGAATTTTACAATGGAGCCCCTAATTAAATTCGTTTTTGAGTCAACCTTCTCAGTCTTTATTGACTCGGGGCTCTTGATTTTTGGTTCTATCCACGTATTTGTCTAATTATGGATCAATTCAGTATTGATGCTTTATTACATTCCCTTTTATGAGATGACTCATAGACCGTACATATTGGAATCATATATCGTTGATATTCTTTTTCTATCTTTCTCTCGCCTTTCCATTTATCTGTATACTTTTATTTTTTGTTTATGCAAAAAAGATTTCAGTTGCTACAATGATATGACTTATATATCATATTTTGACTGGTTCTTTCTTTATATCCAGATAATGCGAAGCGATGAGTTGGTTATTAGTTCTATAGTTATTAGTTCGTATTATGGGTTGTTCCATTTTTTTGAATCCTAATCCTAAAAAAACCAACGAGTCACACACTAAGCATAGCAATTATATCAAACGATTAATCGAATTTTTATTCAACCTTATAGAATTGTTCATTTTTTTTTTATCACTAAATAGAACTAAATACAAGTCAAGTAAATGCTTATTATTCCTCGTCTACAAATATCCAAATTTTGATACCTAAAACCCCATAGATAGTTCGAACTGCGTAGGAACAATAATCTATTTTGGCTCGAATGGTTTGGAGAGGAACCCTACCTTCTCTGATCCATTCGACACGTGCAATTTCTTTTCCGTCGATACGCCCTGCAATTTGTACTTGAATTCCTTTTGTACCTGCCTGTTCAGTTAATTCAATAGCTTTTTTCATTGCTTTGCGAAATGAAACTCTATTCTTTAATTGTCCGGCTATAAATTCTGCAAGAATATTGGGGTGCCCATAAGGGTTTACAATTCTTGTAATAGCAATGTTGAGCTTTCGGTTTACACAATTGAGTTCTTTTTGTACATTGAACTGTAATTCTTCGATTTTTCGAGTCCTATCTTCTATTAATAACTTGGGGAATCCCATATAGATTATGACCTGAATCAAATCGATTCTTTTTTGAATCTCTATACGTGCAATTCCCTCGACATTAGAGGATATTTTCAGATTTTTTTGTACATAATTTTTGATACAATCTCGTATTTTTTGATCTTCTTGTAGATCCTCGGAATAATTTTTTGGTTGTGCAAACCAAAGAGAATGATGACCTTGGGTTGCACCAAGTCTGAAACCAAGTGGATTTATTTTTTGTCCCATAATCCCCCACTACTATATATATCGTGAAACGTCATATCTGTGTGTTTTTTTTTTTTATCCATTCGGGTTTTTTTAAGCA